TTTTGTTTCCACCGAGGTAAAACACGAGTTGATGTCTATAGTAAACCAAAGTCATCGTTTAATACTTCATTTTGCTTCAATTTCGGCTATATAAATATAAAACAAGGAAAACGTTGAAGATTTAGTTACGATTAGAAAGAAACTTTTCTTTTTTTTTCCATAGATCCTTTACTTAATACTCATTCAATTGAATGTATTGATCCAATTAATAATTAATTATGTTTCGTAATTTACTAATCCAATTTTGCAATTTCTAATTGACTATTGGCTACAAATCACGAGAATGTATATTCTTCCTCTAATTTTTCATTGAGAAGGTAAAGGATTAAATCATTTTCAGAAATAAAGTTTTTGATCAGAATATCAGCCAAGGGATCCCTTAACTATTAGTTATAATTACTACAACGAATCACACTTTTACCACTAAACTATACCCGCTACGATACAATTATCATATATAAATAAAGTTTTTGTCTAGTAAGACAATTGAACATTTAAAATAATTTTTTTATTTGAATTTAATTAATTTGAGATTTTACTATTTTCAAATTTTATTTAATTAGTTATTAAGTTAACTCTTTATTTTCTATTTAATAAATATTTCTTTTTTATTCTTATTTTCTATTTAAATTACATTTTTTATTTGAAATTTGAATAATAGAAATTCTAAAAATATAGAATTAAATAAATTCGAATTAATATTAATAGAAATATAGAATATATAAATAGAGAATTCTAGAATATAGAATTAATAAATATCGAATTCGAATTTATATAATAAAAAAAATTATGATTAGCTAAAGCAATAAAGAGAGAGGAAGAGAGAGGAAAAGCCTTTTTTTGTCAAGCCTTACTTGTAGTATAATGTAACTACTTGCTCTGTAATGTAACATAATAATTATCCTTTTTCAATTGGGAGAGATGGCTGAGTGGACTAAAGCGTCGGATTGCTAATCCGTTGTACGAATTATTCGTACCGAGGGTTCGAATCCCTCTCTTTCCGGTTCCTGTGATGACCAGTGATGACTTGCATTTTTTTTTATCTTTCAAATTTCGAAAATCTTTTTGCTTTATTTCTTATTTCAATATTCTAGAATTCATTTTCTATTTCATTTTTATTTAAACTATTTCAAGAAATTAATTAAATAAATTAATAATTTGAATATTTCTATTTAATATTCATTTATTACTATTTATTTAATTTTTATTTCGAATTTTTTTTTGTATAATTTTTATTTATAATATTTCTTTTCTATTTCAAATTCTATTGAAAATTTTAATTTAAAACGAAAATCTAGATTCAAATCTAGATCTAGATCTAGAATAGATAAAGACTAGATAAAAAGAAATAACATGCTAAGAACATTTTGAAATCAAGAAACCCTTAGAATTTTTATTCTATTCTTCACGTCCAGGATTACGTCCAGGATCATTAGATAAAAACCCAAAGATGAAGAGAGAAACAAAGAATATAACTACTGTGTAAACAAAGAGTTTAAGAGTAAGCATTAGAAAATCTCCAAGATCTTTTTTGTTTTGGTTTGTAAAAAAAAAATAGATTCTCTATTTTTATACCACATTTTCGATTTTAACACCAAGAAAAGAAAGGAAGTCATTTCTAGAAATATAAATGAATTTCGAAAAATTCATTTGGAATAAGAGTCAAGTATTTCTTACAATTTTTTTTTATAACTGCAGTTAGTACTCTATATAGAATCTGGAATGAAAAAAAGTAAAGAATGAGAAAAATGAGGGTGATCCAGAATTCTCGCGTTTATACAATAACTTTAATGTTTGAATTAAGAGCTTAGAGTATAAGACTTATCTGATCTTATCAATTACTAGAATTTTTTTTTCTCGAGGAAATCATGAATTCTTCTAGGACAGCATGAAAATCTCATCGAAAACTTACAGCAGCTTGCCAAACAAAGGCTAATAGAAGAAAGAGTAGAGGGATTACTGGCATAACATCTACAATTGGATTCAAAAAAGCATAGGCTTCAGGCAATTTTGTGAAGAAAAAATTGCTTGAATAAAGGGCAGAATTAAAACAGATACAAATTAAACTAAAACTATTAAGCATAACAAACATTTTGTTCTTGAAGATAATTGTATTTTGATTGTAAGTTATTAATATGTTATTGATATAAAAATTGATCAAAAATAAAGTAAGGTAGACCAAAGAACCCTTCTTTATTTTTATTAAATTTATTGTTATTAAACTCACCCAATCAAAAATCCTTCAATTCTCAAATCAAAAAAGAATAGAGGAAATCATATTTTTATACAATATCTTAATTGAATTATATATTATGATCAATAAATTAAGTTTAATTCTATATCTACACACATGAAAATCCGAACAAGACGGGAATCTATTTCCTAGATATTTGGATGGGAATTGACGAAGAACCAATATCAATATTACTTTTTATTAGTATTGAATCGAAATATAAATGGGGCGTGGCCAAGTGGTAAGGCAACGGGTTTTGGTCCCGCTATTCGGAGGTTCGAATCCTTCCGTCCCAGATATTCTATATTCGCTATAATCTATCAAATAATAAAAAAAGAATACTTTCTTGTTTTGTTTTTTATTTATCAGCCCCATTTTAAATGGGGGGTAGATAGGAGTTAATTAATAATTGAAAAAAAAAAATAGCAATGTAAATGCCTGTGACTGTTAAAATTTCATTAATCATTAACAAACAAAGAAAACACACACGTTTTCTATGTATTTTTTTTTTACTCAAATAATTTTTCTCTATTTTGTCTTTGGCTTTAATGAAAAATTAAAAATCTATCTAAGAATTTCGACAAGGTTTTATTCTATGTCACTTTACTTTGACTTTCTAACCAATTTTAGAAAGAAAGTAAAATAAACTACTCATAAAATGAAGAAATGCTTATATGTATGTATTTTGAGCATGTTATTAACACCTTTGCTTTGTTTGTGTTTTTGGAATGTAAAAAAAATGGCTCATCTCTTAATTTCACTTAGTTAATTTGAATTGCAACATATAAGATAGAATATCAAAAATCAATTCGAATCACAATTCTTTAGTCTATCTGATAAATAAGATGATCTTCTAGTATTTCGATATTGATTTTAGCACTCAGTATGAAAGAAAAAAAAAAAAAATTTCAATTTTACCTCCATCAGTCTTTTTTATCGACTACTGCACTAACAAAATTAGCTTTTTTTTGAACCTATTTATTTGAAATCATTAATGATTTAATCCGAATGCAAATCCGAATCTGAATAGGTTTTTTTTATATCATTATGATAAAAATATGTTGAAAACAAAACCTTATTCAAATTAATGATATCGAGATAACCAATTTGTAAATGAAATCTTTTAATGATTTTTTAGGAGTCCTTGGGACTCGCAAAAATGGCAGATAGGCAAATGCGCCCTAGGTACTCACTTGAAGACTCTTATTTCTTTTTTTATCTTATTTCTTACTTATTATACCCTAATAATCTTCAAATTCTATATATCCTGATAAGAAATTAAATGATAATAAATTTTTCCAATTTATTCCCCAATTTATTCCAATAAATAAAAAAAGAAATAAAAAGAAATGAAATAAAAATTGTTCATTTTATTATATTAATATATAGAATATTCTATATTATAACATAACAATAATATATAGATATATATAGGAATGAGAGTGCTCCTAGCTCGACATCATCTGTTCTATTTATATACTCGAACTCTCGCTTTTTGTTGGGTTATAGTGTAATTATAGTACATGATGAAGCTGGAGTAGAAAGTATTTATTTTTTTCTTAGGTGCAAGAATCTAGGGTTAGTCCTAATCAGTAAGTTGAAAGAACTTCGTAAGTCTATTTTCGATATCGAAATAGAAAAGATCTAATTCGAGCAAGTTTCAAATCCAAGAATATAGAGGGGTTCTACCTCTATCCCAAGGATCCGTTTATTGAATCCTTGCAATTGATGCTCGATGCCTACGAGAAGGAAGAGATCTTGAAAAAGGTGCTCAACCCACAGAAACTTTTCATAATATTTTCAGTTTTAAGGAAGAAGGCTGCGGTTTTTACGCAACTTCGCCTTAATCAAACGAAATTTCCTTAATGAAATGCAGGTGGGGCTAATTCATGTCATTCATATGCATATATATACATATATAACTTGGTAGAACCAGAACCTTTTTTCTCTATTATCCCCTCTTCTCTTGTTCTATTCATACTCTATTAATACCTTTTTTTCCTATTTTGTGTATTCTTATTTATAGGTGTACAAATAGAATAAGGTGTACAAATAGAATAGCTATGGAAATAGAATACTAACCTAACTCTAATATAACGACAAAACTAGATATCATAAATATCTCGTTTTTTTTATGGAATTTCGATTTTCTATCTATTAAAATAGATAGATATCTTTTTTTATAGATTCTATCTATTTTCTATATATTTGTATATTTTTTATTAATTTATTATAAAATTTTCTATTTCATTTTGATTTTAGTAATTTTTCAAATTTGCGTATTTTATTGAATTTCTTTTTATTGAAATTGCATTTCAATTAATTCTTTTGTTTTCTTCGGTCTATCTTTATTTCTCAACTCACTATATTTACATTCATATTGACAAGAGTGTATCAAATAAATATAATCCCATCTGAGGGAATGGGATCTTATCTGTCGATCTAGTTATACCTATTCTTTAAATTAATTTGATTTGTTGATTCATTGAAGCGATGGGTTTCGTGGATTTGTTGATTGAAAAAAATATAGAAATTGAATGTTCTAATAAAAATTCACAGTTATTTTTAAAATTATAGTATTATAGAATATATAAGTAAAAAAAGTATTTGAATAAAAAAAAAAAAAAAAGAAAAAATGTATACAATGTATAAGGTATTCTAAGTGAATCTTAGTAGAATACTAAGTCGAATATTAAGTAGATAATATAAATAAGAAATTGAAATAATAACTAGAAGAATGAATAGGGTAATAGACAAAGGGTTATCT